ATATAATTAATATTATAATAATATTATAATAATAAATAATAAATAATATAAGGCATAAGGCAACGGAGCCATCATAGTAGTTTTTAACTATTCAAAAAGAAAAAGGAAAAAGGAAGGGTGGCCATTTGATCATTTAACCCACCAGGGTCTGGTATATTTTACTTTTCTCTTTCTTTCTCTTTTTTGGAGGGTTGGAGGGTAAGGGTCAATTTTATTGTAAAGCCGTATGCATATGCAATGCATCAAAGATGCCCGTACGGTTGTTCAATTCTATCTTTTTTCCTATTATATTAGTCTTTATCTTTCTTTTCTCTTCGCTTCATCATGCGAGGTAGAAGAACTTTTGATTATGTTATATCATCAGGGTAATGATGCACCAACCTGCTTGTTTGTTTTATGATGCAAACATCAGAGAAACTGTCATGGAAACGGAAGAAGTGCTGGTACTGCGTGAAACCCTCACAATGGTTTATGCACAAAGAACGGGCAAACCCCTTTGGGTTGTATCCAAAGACATGGAAAGAGATACTTTTATGTCAGCAACAGAAGCACAAGCTTATGGAATTGTTGATCTTGTAGGAGTTGAATGAAAATAAGACGGATTTCACACAAATACGCAATTTGAGATTTTATCTATGATTTTACTATTCGAATAACTGGAAGTAATTCAGAATTCTCCGGTTAGGATCAATCTAAACCAGCCCCTTTATGTATAAATTCAGCATGCCAACTATTAAACAACTTATTAGAAATACAAGACAGCCAATCAGAAATGCCACGAAATCCCCCGCTCTTCGGGGATGCCCTCAACGTCGAGGAACATGTACTCGGGTGTATGTGCGACTCGTTTAGATCATACAATGCGCTGGTACAAAAGCAAGAAAAAAACTTTCCAGTATCAATGATCAGTACCGGTGAATAGTATAGAATGTAAGAAGGGACTCCATTCACTATATAAAAAAAATAATAAAAAAAGATATCACATTCCTACATTGCGAATAAATTTTATGGTTTCCGTTGGTGCAAATCTCAATTTAAGATGAGAAGAAATTCTCCATTGGTAGCAAATGGTTAGCCATTAAGCGGAGGAAATCTTTTTTTTATTTACTTTCTTATTTACTTATTTAATTTGAATTTTTTTTATTATTTTAAATTTATTTCATTTTTACTTATTTAATTTTAATTTACTTACTTTTTAATAAATATAAATAAAATAAATAAATAAAATAAAATAAAAAAGGCATAAAGATTAAGCTCCTACTCTGGCAAGAACGGACTAAGAGGGTCAGCTACCCAGCTAAGTTTCATAATTAAATACCGTTACTGTATAGGTAGATCTCATTGTGAAAGGCCTATTGCTGGATAATTCATAGGTAGGGCCAAAAAGGGTGAACTATACAAGTTACCAATAACGTTGATTAAATGAAGTAAAGGCTCCGGTGTATAGAGAAGACCTCACCGTTTAGGAAGGCACCATAGAAACGAAGGAATCCGCTATTTCTTTATCCATTTTTTTCTATTTTTGACACCTATAACACAATATAATTTCTTTATTACGCATTGAAATGCCTAAAAAAAAGAAAAAATGGCGGTCAGGAAGGTTATAGTAGCCAAAGCCCTTGGAATTTTTATTTTATACATTGGAAAAATACGTTTTGTTCTTAATAGATTAGGAAAGGGGAAAGGAATAACTGAAAGAAAAGAAAAAAATTCGTTATTCGGTGGAAGTTTCATCTATTCAATGACTAGAATTAGACGGGGATATATAGCTCGTAGACGTAGAACAAAAATTCGTTTATTTGCATCGAACTTTCGAGGGGCCCTTTCAAGACTTACTCGAACTATTATTCAACAGAAAATAAGAGCTTTGTTTTCGGCTCATCAGGATCGGGGCAGTCAAAAGAGCAATTTTCGTCGTTTGTGGATCACTCGGATAAACGCAGTAATTCGCGAATGGGGGGTATCCCATAGTTATAGTTATAGTAGATTAATACACGATCTGTACAAGGGACGGTTGCTTCTTAATCGTAAAATACTTGCACAAATAGCTATATTAAATAGGGATTGTCTTTATACGATTTCCAATGAGATAATAAAAGAAGTGGGTTATAAAAAGTCCGTCGGAATAATTTAAACGGAGTTTCCCGAAGAATGAACTCCGGGAAGTTAGAGTAGAAATTACTGGGATAAAAAAAATATGCTAAAATAGTCAAAACGAATGAACGCGCTCAGTAGAAAAAGCTTTCTCCAATTCTTTTTTTTTTTTTTCTTACGACCCAATAATCTAATCTGGATTCTCGGAAAAATACCAATCTACTTTTGAGTTCGGATTCTAATTATGATTCCATTAAAATTAAGATTCCAAAGTAAGTCTAGTTATTTCTGGTTCTGTTTCTGGTTCTGGTTCTAAGACCAGTAGTTCTAGCGATCGACTCCTTTCTTTCAAATGGTTTCTCATTATTGAGAAAGGGTAACAAAGATAAAATACGAGCTTGTTTTATAGCAATAGTAATTAATCGTTGTTGTTTCAAGGTCAATCTATTCACTCGTCTAGATAATATTTTGCCTTGTTCACTAATAAATCGACTAATTAAACTCATATTTCTATAATCAATCCGATCTCCCGATTGAATCGGGGGCAAACGTCTACGAAAAGATCGCTTGGATTTAAGAAAGGGTCGTTTGGATTTATCCATAGTTTGTTTTAGTTTATTCCTTCTCTTTATCTCGAAAATCCTATTTCTTAATTCTCATTTTGAACGTCACGGATATAGGATTTGTTTATTTTGTATTTAAATATGTTATATATAATGTTATTTTTTACCCTTCCTTGAAAGGGTAATATTAAGTTCGCCCTATTTCTTTATCTCCCCATGAATTGTATATTTGTAACAATGCGGACAGAATTTTCTCAATTCTAATCGATTAGGTGTATTGTGACGGTTCTTTTGAGTAACGTATCTGGAAATGCCCCTTGATACCCCATTAACCTCGTTTCGGACACAACTGGTACATTCCAAAATCACCGTTACTCGGACATCTTTACCCTTGGCCATGAGCCTCCTTTGGATTTTGGATTTATTCAACTCTTCTACAAAACGAAGAAGAAGAAAGGAAGGAAAACAAATAGAAATTACTAACTTGAAATCGAATTCTAAAAGAAAGATCGAAGTACATAGTAAATTAAAGTCATAATAAATAAAATTAAAATAAAAAATAATAAGTAATACAAAGATTTATAAACTCTATTTCAAATCGAAGTACAGTATTTCATTTCTCGTTTAAATATCTTGTATAATACTTTGAAATATCTTGTATAATAATGTCTTGTATAATACTTTTTCCTTAGACCCACATTTTATATTCTACTCCCCCATTACTCTATTATTTTTTATTAATATTCATTTTTTTATTGAACCCGAACCTCCCTATGTGTGAATCCACTCTTATTTTTTCCCTTTCCTCCCTTATTTTAAAAATGGAAAAAAGGGAAAAAAGAGAAAAGCGGAGAGGGGGTTAGTCACAGATATTTGATTCTATCTTTAACCTTCTTCATTCCTTCCCATCTCAATAACTAAAATGAAAAAAAGGGGAATGTCAACGCATCCGGAAAAAAACGATTAATCTCTATCAATAGACCTGCTAAAGCCCCGAACCATAGCGTACTTAGTACTGGTGCCACAGAGAGATATGTTTTTAAATCTCGCATCGAAAAACCTCCTTTTTTATTGTAATACATAAATCGGTAGTTAAGGACCACTTATAGTTGTACACGTAATCCATAAGATTCCTCTAATATTAATATATTATATTTTGTACAATATGTATTAAATTTTGTACAATGATCCAGTAAAAGTAAATAGGATTTTCTCTTTTCTTAAAACAGAAAAAAAGCATCTCCCCCTTACCGAGCATTTGCGAAAAATACTCATTTATTTTTGTATATGTATACAAGTCTTTTACTATGACTATTATTATATGTTAATATATGTTATGTTAATATATGTTAAATATTATATGTTAAATGAGACAAAAAAAAAGACGAAATGGACAGAAAATTGTGTATATCAACGTAGGAAATAACGATGTGGAAAACAAGACAGGAATTCTCTACAATGACACTGTAGAGCAATGGAAGGGATGTGGCGCAGCTTGGTAGCGCGTTTGTTTTGGGTACAAAATGTCACGGGTTCAAATCCTGTCATCCCTACCTATTACTGCTCCTTTGAGCAGTAACGAGGGATCGGCTGAGATCGATTTAAATTGGGCATAGTATTTCAATAATACTATGCATCCAAAAAAATGGGGTAATCCTTTTCTTTACAGTCTTATCTATTCATATAAGAAAGCGCTCTTAGTTCAGTTCGGTAGAACGTGGGTCTCCAAAACCCAATGTCGTAGGTTCAAATCCTACAGAGCGTGATTTTTTTATTCTTAGATCAAATTAGACTGAAAGGGATTCAGTAACTTTTGCACAGCAATAGGAATTTGACCTCCTGTGGATTAAATAAAAAAAGGAGGAGGTCGATAAAAAAAAGAGATATTAATCAAAGGTCCAACTGATCACCACGTCTGTATTGTAAGTATGCAGTTACGAATAATCCAGCCAAAGTAATAGGAATTAGACCTAAGACGATTCCAAATAGAAAAACTTCAATCATTTCAATTTGTTTGAAAGAAAAAAAAGAGGTAATATATATACCTAAATACTAATATATACCTAAATACTAATCTGAATTGGCATGAATCTCAATTCAAATATAAATTTTAAATAAGTCGTATCTTGCTTAAACCAATAAATAGAGCGGAGGTTATAGTTAAAGCCACTAGTAGAAAACCAAAAAAACTAGTTATCGTAAGCATAAAGGATCTAAATGAAATAAATTTTTTTCTACATATGCTTATAAAGCACTTACCTAAGTTTCCATTTTTTCAAAACAAAATAAGAGGATACGCAAAAATACCAATTGAAAGAAGAAGCTCAATTGAAAGTTTGTTAT